TTATTGAAAAGAATTAATACTGATTAGTACAGATTGATTATGTATCAATTAAGATTTAGTTAGGTATCCATTTGGTAATTTTTTGAATTATATTAGATATATCATTAGAGAAACACAATTTGCAATTAAAATGCAAGAATCGTTCATCAATTTACAGTCAATAGTTAACGGTTCCCATTTCTCCTGAATATTTTCTTTTGTGACTGAAAATACATATTTGGTTTTTCAATAGAAAAAAAAAGGAAGGCCTTTATTTTATTTTTGAGTTTAGGAAAAAAAAATAAAGGAAAACAGGATTGCAGATACACATAAAAAAAAAGAGGACTATTCTCATATATTTTGTATCGTTTTGGCGGCATGGCCGAGCGGTAAGGCGGGGGACTGCAAATCCTTTTTCCCCAGTTCAAATCCGGGTGTCGCCTCATCCAAAAAAGAATTGAAATTCTCTCTTTAGTTTTACTAATATAACTTGCATTTTTTTCTAGCAGAAGCAAGTGGAAGAAAAGGACTCTTTTTATTTGCTTGATTCGCAGTATCCGCGTTAGGGATTTGGTTTTCTAAAATAAAATGCTATAAATCATTGCGTCTAGGCTTCAAGGAAAGATTCTAATAATGAAAAGGAATCATTAACTCTTGATATGATAGTCTTTTGACTACTAATGTAGTGACTGCTGACTGGTTCTAAAATGAGATTGGATCTATGTATAGGGGATCTTATTTTAGTTTCGGAAAGCGGAAGATACTTTATATACTTATGAAAATAAAATCTCTGATTGTTCCCGGATTCAATTATTATTCTATTTTGTTCTATAACTTTTTAGAAAGTTATATTAAGTAAAAAAGCGAATTCCTTCTTTTTGGTAACCCGCAGTCACGAATGGAATAGGCCGTCTCCCGAGCGACTCTATGAAACAATTAGGAGACGGTAAAGATTAGATCAAATGAGAAAGGAATAGGTATGTGTGATCTAGCTTGATTCTCAACTTTTCTACTTAAAAAAAAAATTAAATGGAGGGCAACAAAAGAAAGACCAAGCTTTTCCATTAGACTCAAAATCATATAAGAACTCGTTTGTTAGTTGATTGTTTCATCAATGGTGAATGGTGTTGTGCCTTAATTTTTTTTTTGACTCTGCACTAATAATTTCACTATTATTAGTGAACAATAATGATTAGTGAACAATAATGGAATAATTATTTTATATTCATAGAGATAGGGGACATAATTTACATGGATATAGTAAGTCTCGCTTGGGCTGCTTTAATGGTAGTCTTTACATTTTCCCTTTCACTCGTAGTATGGGGAAGAAGTGGACTCTAGAAGTACTACTAATTGAGGAATCAACCTCAAACTGTATCAATTGTTTTATAGATTGTTCTGCCGAGCCTTTTTTTTTTCTTTTATTTGTTTTTTCCCTTTTTTACTGTTCAAAGAAAAAAGTTTTGCTTAGTAATTTGAAAATGTATATATACTTTCGACCCAAAAGAACATAGACATAGTGGTTGTCCAATAGGATGCTCCGCGTAATAAGATATTTCCTCGGGCTAGTCACTCACATATTGCATGCTTACCACTCGTTTTATTAATTATTTTAGTTATGCTTTTTTTTGCTTTATGGAACTCATTTCATATCATGCTTAAAACGTTAAAGATGGGGTTTGCTAATGGTTTTTGAAATCCGAAGAGAAGACCTTTCCACGGAACCGAACCCCTCTATCATTTTCAAATTGTTCAATCAATTACTTCTTTAGAGTGGTAAAAAAATATTATTTTATTACTATATGCCCATAACATTTTTTTCCATCATTGATTTGATTCTTCGGATGGATATCAGGATTCATATTGAAAAGAATCATAAATCTATGAATTAGAATCATAAGAGTAAGAGTTGCCTTTCGCGATTGATTAGAATCAAGATAAACATAAATGAAATCAATAAATGAAGCAAAGAAATAGAATTGGGATACTATGTACATTAACATTAGATATAGGGAATTAATCTATATGAATATGAAGATATATATTGTAGGTTGATCTATATTCAACCTGTATATTTATCTTTCTACAGTAGAACTTTACACACTCCAATAACTATAATAGCTAGTATGGTAGAAGGATTCATAGATATCTTTCTACCATACTATCGGATCTCATAGAATACTGCTCTCGTAGAATACTTATAATTCTAGTACACTCATTTCATTTAAGACGCTAAATTGGAATCCTTTTGATTTTCGTTTTATTCTCTTCAGTCATTGATAAGAACTAAAAAGTAAAGTTTAATTCAAATTAATCACTTTGACTGATTGTTTTTACGTATATTATAAGTAAAAAAGCAGTAGGAACTAGAATGAACAGTGTAGTAGCAATAAATGCGAGAATATTTACTTCCATAATTTCATCGTTTCATTTTTTTTTTATTCGCAATAACTCAGGATTTAATCCCATAGAAATGATAAATCTTTGGCTTGTAAATTAAATAGTATGAATTACATCGCGATGATATCGAATCCTATTAGAATATCATGAATAACAATATCTGAACTATCAAATCAATTCATCGTCGAGAATTGAATAGTATACCATAGGAAGATCTTTTATCCATACCAAATTCTAAATTTTATTACTGATCCAATCAAAAATTTGTTTCTTTTAGTATTTTATTTATCATTAAAAAAAAAACTTTTTTCAACTTAAACTAAAAAAATAATAAAAAATTCCTTCGCTAAAAGAGATGGAATCCTTGTTTGATTTTAGTAATATCCTCTTTACTTGAATTAGGAATGGGACATATATATCAAAAGTCCATTGTGAAATTTGAATGAGATAGATTCTTTAAAATTAAAATTCGTAATTTTAATTAATAATTTAGATTACACAAAATCGGAAAGATATTTTAATATGAAAAATTCTATCAAAGTAACTATGTGAAATTGATTTTGGTGAAATTGATTTTGTATCGTACAAATGGAATTTTTGTATGTGCTACCCGAAACATATAGTACTCCCACAATCGGAAGTAATTCAAAAAGCCAGGCCCATTCTGGTATCTATTGTTTGAATCCTGAATATGATTCTACCAATAATTGTACTAATCTACATATGCCTTTATCCCATGAAAAAGTACTTCTTAAATAATTGCAAATTTCCAGATTTGTTTGGTTTCATAATAAATGTGAAAAAATAAAATATAAAAACTATAAAACAAGAAAGATCCGAAAATTCTGTTATGTTATTTGTTCTCTCTTTTCCAATAAAGTAAGAGATGAATTGATATATCTATTTGGATTGGATTTGGATCCGTGTCGGGACTGACGGGGCTCGAACCCGCAGCTTCCGCCTTGACAGGGCGGTGCTCTGACCAATTGAACTACAATCCCAGGGAAAAAAATGTACAACATATATGTTTATGATTTCATTGCCTTCAAACCTCTTCTATGTGGATTTATGTAGATTTTAGATTCTATGTAGATGAAAATCTACATATTGTAACAGAGGCGCGAGTAATGTATTGATATACACACAGACATGCACTTTACTTTAATGAGAGGAGCATAGATTATTAGTCATTTTTATTTATTGCAAAATTGATTGCTAATCAAATCAATCTTTCAAAGAATAACGAAAAAAAAAAAAAAACAGAAATCGGACTTTTTTTTTTATTCTTCCGTATCCAAAATTTATGAAGAAGAAAAAAAGGGTTATAACCTTTCATGGTGGATCGGCGAATTAGTGGGTCGAGCTGGATTTGAACCAGCGTAGACATATTGCCAACGAATTTACAGTCCGTCCCCATTAACCGCTCGGGCATCGACCCAAGAAGAATCTATTCTAGGCTTCTTTTTTTGATAATTCCTGATCAACTTTCTTTCGTAGTACCCTACCCCCAGGGGAAGTCGAATCCCCGCTGCCTCCTTGAAAGAGAGATGTCCTGAACCACTAGACGATGGGGGCATACTTGCCCAACTGCCATCATACTATGATCATAGTATGAATAGTTTTTTAAAATTGTCAATATAAATAAAATGGAATAATGTGAATCAATTCAAAGGATTTTTATGTCTTTCATGATTCCATAGAATTTTATAATTTGTCATTTTTATTTATTTTATGAATGGTTCATTCTAATTACCATTTTTGAATTCTATAAAAAATTGGATTTTTATCAAAATTATTTGATCTTTTATTTCAAATTTCAATTGTTATTTATTAGTTATATTAGTTAATTTATATATAGAATTTGATATAGATTATATATAATCTATATTACTCAATTTTTATTATTTATTATAAAATAAATATTATTATTATAATTAGAAAATTAATATTCTAATTAATGAATCTATAGATTCATTAATTATAGTTATTTTATATCTTTATAGTTAAAATAATTAGAGTGATATATAAATATTATAATATTTTTTAATAGAGTGATATTAATTATATATCAATTAATATAAAATTGGATAATAAAAAATGAAAATAGTAATTAGAAGTAAATTCTTAAAAAAAAACATTCAAAATTCTAAATATTCTAAAACTAATAAGTGATTACTCTGCTATATGTCATAAAAGTTGATTAAACTCCATTTCTCATACTTTCAATCAGTCATTGAATCATTATTATAAGGTTATAGGTAGTTCTATCTCATACTAAGACAAGAAACTCAGGAAATTCAAAAAAGATCAATTTTGAAATATGAGAAGAGGGATAGGTATCTATAAATGCTTGCAAAATTGTTTTTATCGACAAGTTGCTTTATCAATGAAATATCTTTGATCTATGTTGAATTGGTTGGTGGGTACATGTATCAATCAAATGAATTTCATTATGCTATGGCTCAATATTCAATTAGGATTGGTCTTTTGAAACAATTCATTGCATTGATCAAATACAATATCAATAAACCATTTTACCTAGACTCACTAGCCCATTCCCATACTACTTACTAGGTAAATCAAATTGATCGTTCCAAAATGAGCCACTATGTGGATAAAAA